AGAGCTAGTTAGAATTTATATTTAATTTATATTTAATTTATATTTAATTTATATTTAATTTATATTTAATTTATATTTAATTTATATTTAATTTATATTTAATTTATATTTAATTTATATTTAATTTATATTTAATTTATATTTAATTTATATTTAATTTATATTTAATTTATATTTAATTTATATACATTGTTATGTGGGGGGGTTAGTGTTAGAAGAAAGTTAAACTTAAGGTGTCCTATTTCCGGGGGGTTTGTAGGACTCAATACCTTGAGGCCCCGTAAGGGGGGTAGGGGGGTTTACCGCCAAAAAATCCTATAGAAATTGTCATAGTTTAGTTTATGATACAATTTCTGTTTGGCTTAATAGAGGTTTGTATGCACGTCTTATTATGTTATTTGAATCTTGCATCAAAATAGAAAATAAAAAGCTAAATGTATTTATGGATTATTATGCTGGGTGTCCCATCTATGTGATTACGCATTTTTCACCCCAGGGTGAAAATCATATTATATGCTGGTTAAAGAAGTGTTAGTCCTATGAAAGGTTGGAACTAATGGTTTGTTGAATCCTGTAGCCACGTTCTTATAATATGTGGACATCTTACATTCATTAGTATTGCCAAGCAATTTGTGTGGATTATGAATATGATGCACGATTAAGCATAGTATGTACTAGTACATATGATGCACGATTAAGCATAGTATGTACTAGTACATATGATGCACGATTAAGCATAGTATGTACTAGTACATATGATGTACGATTAAGCATAGTATGTACTAGTACATATGATGTACGATTAAGCATAGTATGTACTAGTACATATGATGTACGATTAAGCATAGTATGTACTAGTACATATGATGTACGATTAAGCATAGTATGTACTAGTACATATGATGTACGATTAAGCATAGTATGTACTAGTACATATGATGTACGATTAAGCATAGTATGTACTAGTACATATGATGTACGATTAAGCATAGTATGTACTAGTACATATGATGTACGATTAAGCATAGTATGTACTAGTACATATGATGTACGATTAAGCATAGTATGTACTAGTACATATGATGTACGATTAAGCATAGTATGTACTAGTACATATGATGTACGATTAAGCATAGTATGTACTAGTACATATGATGTACGATTAAGCATAGTATGTACTAGTACATATGATGTACGATTAAGCATAGTATGTACTAGTACATATGATGTACGATTAAGCATAGTATGTACTAGTACATATGATGTACGATTAAGCATAGTATGTACTAGTACATATGATGTACGATTAAGCATAGTATGTACTAGTACATATGATGTACGATTAAGCATAGTATGTACTAACAATAAACAAAATTCAAAGAGTAGTTTAAGTAGAACTCTAGTTTTGGGGGCTAGGGGTGGAAGTTAAATTCTTCTCTCTTTGAGCAGGAGGGGGGACTTGAACCCCCGTCATTCGGTTTACAAGACCGACGCTCTTTCTCTGAGCTACTGATGCATTGAGGTAGAAGGAACTCGTTTTCTACTCAAGCGGCTAGTGGGAAGAGGGCTAAGAACAGGGTGAAGTACAGTAGTGATGCGATTTGTCCAATAACAATGAATGGTTCTTCTACGGGTATTCCTCCAATTCAGGTTAAAATAGCTACGTCTGCGACTAGGGTTCAAAAGAGGAATTGCGAGATAGGTCGGAATGTTAGGCTTCGTTGTTTGGATGTGTGTAGCAGGGGAACAAGCATTAGGATGAGAATTGAGGCTAGTAGGGCTACAACTCCTCCTAGTTTGTTAGGGATGGAGCGGAGGATGGCGTATGCGAACAGGAAATACCACTCAGGTTTAATGTGTGGTGGGGTTACTAAGGGGTTTGCTGGGGTGAAGTTATCAGGGTCACCTAGTAGGTTTGGTGAAAATAGTGCAAGGGATGTGAGTGTAATAAGGAGTGCAGCGAACCCTAGGAGGTCTTTGTAGGAGAAGTAGGGGTGGAAGGAAACTTTGTCTGTGTTTGAGTTTAGGCCCAGGGGGTTGTTTGAGCCTGTTTGGTGTAGGAACAGTAGGTGGATGAATGAGACAGCCGCGATAACGAAAGGGAAGAGGAAGTGGAACGCGAAGAAGCGGGTTAGAGTGGCATTGTCTACTGAGAAGCCACCTCAAATCCATTGGACGAGGGTGTTGCCAATATAAGGGACTGCGGAAAGTAGGTTGGTAATAACAGTGGCGCCTCAAAATGACATTTGCCCTCAGGGAAGTACGTATCCCACAAAGGCAGTTATTATAACGAGTAGGAGGAGTACAACGCCGATGTTTCATGTTTCTTTGTATAAGTATGACCCGTAGTAGAGGCCTCGGCCAATGTGGAGGTAGATGCAGATGAAGAAAAAGGATGCTCCGTTGGCGTGAAGGTTTCGAATCAGTCAGCCGTAGTTAACGTCGCGGCAAATGTGGGCGACGGATGAGAAGGCTGTGGCAATATCAGAGGTGTAATGTATGGCGAGGAAAAGGCCTGACAGGATTTGGATAATTAAGCAGAGTCCTAGAAGTGAGCCAAAGTTTCATCATGCCGAGATGTTGGCAGGGGCGGGCAGGTCGACGAGAGCGTCGTTAGCGATTTTTAATAGCGGGTGGGTTTTTCGTAGGCTGGCCATTAGTATGTTCCTGTAGTTGAATAACAACGGTGGTTTTTCGAGTCATTAGTCTTGGTTAAAGTCCTAGCGGGAATTTATGACATATCTTATAACCTTTTTATTGATTGGGCTTGTGGTTGGATTAGCAGCGGTTGCTTCTAATCCATCGCCATATTTTGCAGCTCTTGGGCTGGTGGTGGTGGCAGGCATGGGGTGTGGGGTCCTTGTTGGTCATGGGGGGCCATTTTTATCCCTAGTTCTTTTTTTAATTTATTTAGGGGGAATGTTGGTCGTGTTTGCTTATTCAGCAGCTTTGGCTGCTGAACCTTATCCGGAGACTTTGGGGAGTTGGCCTGTTTTGGGAAATATAGTAATATACGGGGCTGGTGTCGGAGTTTTGGCTAGCATGTTTTGAGGTGGTTGAAGTGAGTTTTCCTGGGTGCCAGCAGAAGAGTTGGAGGGATTTTCTCTATTTCGAGCAGATATGGGTGGAGTTGCATTGGTATATTCTTTCGGGGGTGGTTTATTAATTATTAGTGCTTGGGTCTTACTTCTTACTTTATTTGTTGTACTAGAGTTAACCCGGGGGCTTGGTCGGGGGGCTCTTCGGGCTGTTTAAACCATAAAGATTAGTGTGGTGAAAGCCAGGGTAACAAATAGAAGGGTGAGGTACGTTTTGATCAGTCCTTGTTGCGTGTCGCTTGTGGTTGTAATAAGGGGGATATTTGAAGCGGCTAGTGATTTCGGCCCTGTTTTTTCTAACCAGGTTTGGTCAATTGTTTGGTTAGCAATAGTTTGACCAAGGGAAAGGGCGATTTTTGGGGCTAGGCGGTGCGTGACTATTGGGAAGTAGCCTAGTATGTTTGAGAAGTTGTGAGAAATTAAATGTGGGGCTGCTTTGAATTGTTTATTGGTTAGTGATGCTAGTTCCAGTGCGATAGTTAGTCCCAAGATGGTTACGAGGAGGGCTGCTAGTTTTAAGAGGGGTGGTATAGTTATTGTAGGGGTTTTAAGGGGTAGGATGTTTGATGTAATAATTAAACCGGCAAGAATGCTACCTCACGCTAGACGCTTAATAGGGTTAATAGCTGCTGGGGTATTTTCATTGATTGGAGAAAGTGGGGAGAATCGGGGGTGGCCTATTGAGACAAAGAAAACGACTCGGAGGCTATAGATTGCTGTGAAAGAAGTGGCTAGTAGTGTTAAAATTAGGGCTCAGGCATTGAGGTGGGACGTGTTTAAGGCTTCAATAATTGCGTCTTTGGAAAAGAATCCTGCCAAGAAGGGAAATCCTGTGAGGGCCAAGCTACCAATTGTGAGGCAGGTAGAGGTAATGGGGGTGAGGTTGTGTATTCCTCCTATTTTTCGGATGTCTTGCTCGTCATTAAGGCTATGGATAATTGAGCCGGAGCATAGGAATAATATTGCCTTAAAGAAGGCATGAGTACAAATGTGGAGAAATGCAAGCTGAGGTTGGTTTAGGCCAATAGTTACTATTATTAGTCCTAGTTGACTTGATGTGGAGAATGCAACGATTTTTTTAATGTCGTTTTGAGTGAGGGCGCAGGTAGCGGTAAATAGTGTTGTAAGTGCGCCTAAGCATAGGCATAAGGTTAGGGCGGTTTGATTATTTTCTATTAAGGGACTTAAGCGGATAAGCAGGAAAATACCTGCAACTACTATTGTGCTGGAGTGGAGTAGTGCTGAGACTGGGGTGGGACCTTCTATAGCGGCGGGTAGTCAAGGGTGTAAACCAAATTGGGCAGATTTCCCTGTGGCAGCTAAAATTAGGCCAAGAAGGGGTAAAGTGAGGTCAAGTTCTTTGGCGCTTGAAAATAGTTGTTGTATGTCTCAAGAGTTAAGTGTTACGGCTATTCATGCTATGGCGAGAATAAGGCCAATATCTGCCACGCGGTTGTAGATGACAGCTTGCAGTGCAGCTGTGTTTGCATCTGCTCGTCCGTACCATCAGCCGATGAGTAGGAATGACATAATACCTACGCCTTCCCAACCAATAAACATTTGGAACATGTTATTTGCTGTAACTAAAATGATCATGGCGATGAGGAAGACTAATAAATATTTAAAGAATCGGTTTATGTTCGGGCTTGCATGTATATATCATGAAGCAAATTCTAGGATAGATCATGTGACGTAGAGGGCAATTGGTGTAAAGATCAGTGAGTAGTGGTCAAACTTGAAGCTAATGTTGATGTCAAAGGTTGCTGTATTTATTCAGTTGTATGTGGTGATGATTGCTTCTGCGCCTTCGTTTAAGAAGAGGAGGAGGGGCAATAGGCTTACAAAAAAGGCCATTTTCACTGCTGTTTTTACATGGGAGAGGGCTCAGTCTTTTTTTCAAGGGGTCGGTGTCAGGGTAGAAAGGACTGGGTATGCTAGTAGTGCATAAATAATAATAAAGCTTGATGTTATCGCAAGTGCGGTAGGGTGCATAGCTGCTACTTGGATTTGCACCAAGAGTTTTTGGTTCCTAAGACCAATGGATGAGCTGTTATCCTTTAGGAGCATTTCGAGTGAGTCATGGAGTTCAACCATGAGGGTAAAAATTAGCAGTATTTATTGCGTAGCGTGCCTCTCTCGGTGAACAAGAGGATTTTAACCTCTGTTGCTAGAATCACAATCTAGGGTTTTTCTTAAACTATGTCTACAAAAGGCTCAGCCTCAGATTAGTTCGGGTTTGGCGATAAGGAGAATTAGTGGGAGAAGGTGGAGGGCTATTAATAAGTGTTCTCGTGTGTGGGTTGGATCGATGGAAATGATGTGGGGTGGAGTTTGGCCTCGCTGAGAGGTGAGGAACATATACAAGGAGTAGCTGGCTGTAAGTACAGTTCCGGTGCCTGTCAGAGCTAGGGTCCATCAGGATCAGTTAAAAAGAGATGTGAGGATTATCAGTTCACCTATTAGATTAGGGAGGGGTGGAAGAGCGAGGTTGGCTAGACTAGCAATAAATCATCAGGATGCTATGAGAGGGAGGATAGTTTGTAGTCCGCGTGCTAGTAGTATTGTTCGGCTGTGGGTGCGTTCGTAGTTCGTGTTTGCTAAACAAAATAGTGCTGAAGACGTTAAACCGTGTGCGATCATAAGGATTAGGGCCCCTGTGAAGCCTCATGGTGTTTGAATAAGAATTCCTCCTACAACAAGACCCATGTGGCTAACAGATGAGTAGGCGATGAGGGATTTCAGATCTGTTTGTCGTAAGCAGATTGCGCTAGTTATAACTACGCCTCATAGTGCAAAAATAATGAAGGGGAAGCTAAGCTCTTTAGTTAGTGGGTCTAATATAATTGTTATTCGTATCATGCCGTATCCGCCTAGTTTTAGGAGGACGGCAGCTAGTACTATAGACCCTGCGATGGGGGCTTCTACGTGGGCTTTAGGTAATCAAAGGTGAACACCATAAAGTGGTATTTTAACTAGAAAGGCTGTCAGGCAGCCTGCCCATCATAGTTTGTCTGAGTAGGATATTAGTTGGAGGGGGTCTGTGTACTGGATTGTAAGAAGCGAGAGGGTTCCTGTAGAGTTTTGGAGGAGGAGGAGTGCTACTAGAAGTGGTAGAGAGCCTGCTAGGGTGTAAAATAGAAAATAAATCCCAGCGTTAAGTCGTTCTGCTTGGTTACCTCAGCGGGTGATGATAATCAGTGTTGGGATAAGTGTGGCTTCGAATATTACATAAAATATAATGATCTCAGTGGCGCTGAATGCTATAATAAGGAAGATTTGAAGGGATGTTAATAGGGTAATATATGTTCGTTGGCGATTAGATGTTTCGGAGTTTGTATGGTTTTGGCTTGCCAAAATTATAAGGGGAAGCAATCAACATGTTAGAACTATAAGTGGGGTTGAAAGTGGGTCGGTAGCTATGTATGCATTAAGGTTTGTCCATCCTGTCTCTGAGCAGGTTAAAAGTCAGCAGAGGCTGACTAGTGCAATTGTTAGGCTATGGGCGAGGGTTGTCGGCCAAAGTCATTTGTGAGGGGTTAATCAGATAGTGGGGATAAGTATCAGGGTTGGGATAAGAATTTTTAACATTGTAGGAGGTTAAGGTTCATCAGGCGGTCTGTGCCGTGTGTTCGGGCGGTTGCTACTAGTAGAGCAAGCCCCGCGCTTGCTTCGCAAGCTGAAAAGGCCAGAAGTAGTATGGGGGCACTAGAGAAGTTTGTAGAGCCAGTTTGGAGGGCTCAAAGTGATAGTGCAATAAACAAGGATAGCATTATACCTTCTAAGCAGAGCAGGGCAGATAACAAGTGAGTACGGTGAAATGTTAGGCCTGTCAATCCTAGTAAAAAAGCTGAAGAAAAGGCGAAATGGACGGGGGTCATTAGGCAACTGTGGACTTAAACCACAAGCTTTTGAGCCGAAATCAAATATTTTTCTTAAACTAATTGCCTATTCGGCTCATTCTAGTCCGCCTTGTGTTCACTCGTAGGCTAGGCCGAGGGTTAGCAGGGCAAGGATGGTGGAAGCTCAAAAGAATGTTATTAGGGGGTTGATTAATTGGTCCCCTCAAGGAAGGGGGAGCAGAAGTGCAATTTCTAGGTCGAAAAGCAGGAATAGGATTGCGACTAGAAAGAAGCGGAGTGAGAATGGCAGCCGGGCTGTGCCTAAAGGGTCGAAGCCACACTCGTAGGGGGAAAGTTTTTCATGGTCTGGTGTTATTTGGGGGAGCCAGAATGATACAATTGCTAGAATAATGGATAGTCCGAGGGCGATGACGATTATGGTTGAAACTAGGTTCATTATCTTTCCTTGGAATTTAACCAAGACTTAGTAATTGGAAGTCACTTATACTAGCATTTATAATAGAAAGATTAAGAGCCTCATCAGTAGATGGAGACGTATAAGAATAGTCATACAACATCTACAAAGTGTCAATATCAGGCAGCTGCTTCGAACCCGAAATGGTGCCCTGATGTGAAGTGGTATTTAATTTGTCGTAAAAGGCAGACGGCTAAGAATGTTGATCCAATAATTACATGGAGACCGTGAAATCCGGTTGCAACGAAGAAAGTGGCACCATAGACGCCATCTGCAATGGTGAACGGAGCTTCGTAGTACTCTATGGCTTGCAGGAGGGTGAAGTAGAAGCCGAGTAAAATTGTTAAAGTTAAGGAGTGGATGGCTTGTTTCCGTTCACCTTCCATAATGCTATGGTGGGCTCAGGTGACTGTCACCCCCGATGCTAGAAGGACTGCTGTGTTTAGTAGGGGCACCTCGAATGGGTCGAGGGTGGTAATTCCCGTTGGTGGTCAGCATCCGCCTAATTCCGGGGTAGGGGCAAGGCTTGAGTGGTAGAATGCCCAAAAAAATCCTAGGAAAAAGAAAACTTCTGAGGTAATAAAGAGGATTATACCGTAACGAAGGCCTTTTTGTACTGGCGGTGTGTGATGTCCTTGGAATGTGCCTTCTCGTACAATATCCCGCCATCATTGGTACATAGTTAGTAGTAGGAGGATAGTACCTAGTGTTATAAGTGTGGTGGAGTGGAAGTGAAATCAGGTTGCAAGGCCTGAGGTTATTAGTAGGGCGGCAATTGCTCCTGTCAAAGGTCAAGGGCTGGGGTCGACTATGTGGTATGCGTGTGCTTGATGGGCCATTAGACGTTTTCTTGTAGGTAAAGTGCTAAGAGGAGGACGAAAACGTAGGCTTGAATCATTGCTACGGCAATCTCTAGGAGGGTTAATAAAAGCAGCACAATAGTGGTGAGGATTGCAACAGTTGGTATTAAGGGGAGAAGTACTAAGGCAGCTGTAGCGATGAGTTGAATTAAAAGGTGACCAGCTGTTAAGTTGGCAGTTAGTCGTACTCCTAAGGCTAACGGGCGGATTAAGAGGCTAGTAGTTTCGATAACAATCAGGATAGGGATAAGGAGGCCGGGAGTTCCTTCTGGGAGAAGGTGTCCTAAGGCGTGGGTTGGTTGATTTCGTATTCCAATAATTACTGTGGCTAATCATAAAGGGACTGCGAGACCGAGGTTAATTGAGAGTTGGGTTGTGGGTGTGAAAGTGTACGGAAGGAGGCCTAGTATGTTTAGGGTGATTAAAAATACTATTAAGGAAGTTAAGAGAAGTGCCCATTTGTGACCTGCTGGATTTAGAGGTATTATTATTTCACGGGTGAAGCGGCTGATAAATCAGCTTTGAACACTTAGTGGGCGGTTGTTTAGTCAACGGGGGGCAGGGTTTGGGTAAAGGACCCATGGTAGGGCAAGGGCTAAAGCTACAAGGGGGATTCCCATATAGGTGGGGGATATAAATTGGTCAAAGAAGTTTAGTGCCATGGTCAGGTTCATGATTTGGTATCCATACTATCTAGTTGGTAGTTTGGATCATTAGGGAAAAGGAAAGATTTCACTTTGGTTGGAATAATAGTTGCGAAAATTAATCAAGTGTAGAAAAAAAGTAAAAATCATGGGGCGGGGTCGAGTTGAGGCATGTCACTAGAGGTGGTCGGCGGTCACCAGTTTTTGGCTTAAAAGGCCAACGCTACAAGCCCTATTTAGCTTCCTAGTGAGGCGTCTTCAAGTATTTTGGACGATCAAGCTTCGAAATGTTCCAAGGGGACAGCTTCCACTACGATAGGCATGAAGCTGTGGTTTGCTCCACAAATTTCAGAACATTGGCCAAAGAATACACCTGGTCGGGATGTAATAAAAGCTGTTTGATTAAGGCGACCAGGGACTGCGTCTATTTTTACGCCCAGTGCAGGCACGGCTCATGAGTGTAGTACATCGTCAGCTGAGACTAAAATCCGCACAGGGGCTTCAATTGGAACGACCATTCGGTGGTCGGCTTCTAGTAGGCGGAATTGGCCGGGGGTTAGGTCTTGTGTGGGAATTATATATGAGTCGAATCCTAGTTCTTGATAGTCTGTATATTCGTAACTTCAGTATCATTGGTGACCCACGGCTTTGATTGTTAGAAGGGGGTTATTAATTTCGTCTATAAGGTAAAGAATGCGAAGCGAAGGCAGGGCAATAAGTACGAGGGTGACTGCAGGGAGAACTGTTCAAATGATTTCAATTTCTTGAGAGTCTAAAATATACATATTGGTTAATTTTGTGGTGATTATTATAACAATAATATATAGCACGAACGTGCTAATTAAAAATACGATTATGAGGGCGTGGTCGTGGAAGTGAAGGAGTTCTTCTATTACGGGGGAAGCTGCATCTTGGAATCCTAGTTGTGAGGGGTGGGCCATAGCGATCTAAAACACGCAGGGTTTTAACCTACAATTATATCTCGACAAGGTAGTGTAATAGAGTTTTACTAGTGTTTTATGAAGAAAGTGACAGAATGGTTATGTGGTTGGCTTGAAACCAATTTAAGGGGGTTCGATTCCCTCCTTTCTCGTGGGTGTCATTGGACTTGTACAAAAGCTGGTTCCTCGAAAGTGTGGTAGGGAGGAGGGCAGCCATGTAACCATTCTACGTTTGTTTGAGTAAGCTCAACTCATGATACTTCACGTTTGGCGGCGAATGCTTCTCAGATAATAAACAGGAACATAATTACTGCTACGAGGGAGATAAGTGAGCCAAAGGATGAAATTGAGTTTCATAGGGTGTAGGCGTCAGGGTAGTCTGAATATCGACGAGGCATTCCAGCTAGTCCAAGGAAGTGTTGAGGGAAGAAGGTTAAATTTACTCCGCCAAACATAATTGCAAAGTGGATTTTAGTTCAAGTGTCGTGTAGAGTGTAGCCGGAGAACAGGGGGAATCAATGGACAAAGCCTGCGATGATTGCGAATACAGCCCCCATCGATAGGACATAGTGGAAGTGGGCTACTACGTAGTACGTATCATGAAGAACAATATCTAGGGATGAGTTGGCGAGTACAATGCCTGTTAAACCGCCTACTGTGAACAGGAAAATAAATCCGAGGGCCCATAGTAGGGGGGTTTCTCATTTTAGGGCGCCTCCGTGAAGGGTTGCAAGTCAACTGAAGACTTTTACCCCTGTTGGGATGGCAATAATTATTGTTGCGGAAGTGAAGTAAGCGCGTGTGTCAACATCTATACCTACTGTAAACATATGGTGGGCCCATACAATAAAACCTAGGAGGCCAATAGCCATCATAGCTCAAACCATGCCCATATAACCGAAAGGTTCTTTTTTGCCGGCGTAGTAGGCTACAATGTGGGAAATCATTCCAAAGCCAGGGAGGATTAAAATATAAACCTCTGGGTGACCAAAGAATCAGAATAAGTGTTGGTAAAGAATAGGGTCTCCGCCTCCACCGGGGTCAAAGAAAGTTGTGTTAAGGTTTCGGTCGGTTAGGAGCATTGTGATGCCGGCAGCGAGAACTGGAAGGGAGAGAAGTAGTAGAACTGCAGTAATTAATACCGCTCACACGAATAGTGGTGTTTGATATTGTGTGATTGCTGCGGGTTTCATATTAATAATTGTTGTAATAAAGTTAATAGCGCCTAAGATTGAAGAAATCCCTGCTAAGTGGAGGGAGAAAATTGTGAGGTCTACGGAGGCTCCGGCGTGGGCTAGGTTGCCTGCTAGAGGGGGGTAGACTGTTCATCCGGTACCTGCACCAGCTTCTACAGCAGAGGAGGCGAGGAGGAGCAGGAAAGATGGGGGCAGAAGTCAGAAGCTTATGTTATTCATGCGGGGGAATGCCATGTCTGGGGCTCCAATTATAAGTGGGATAAGTCAGTTTCCAAACCCCCCAATCATGATTGGTATAACTATAAAGAAAATTATTACGAAAGCATGGGCTGTAACAATAACGTTATAAATTTGATCATCGCCTAGAAGAGCTCCGGGTTGGCTTAGTTCGGCTCGGATAAGGAGGCTTAGGGCTGTGCCTACTATTCCGGCTCAAGCACCGAACACTAGGTAAAGGGTGCCAATGTCTTTATGGTTTGTAGAGAAGAGTCAACGTGTGGTGGCCACAGGTAGGATGGCTGAGTTTTAAGCGGTGGGTTGTAACCCCATAAACAGAGGTTTGATTCCTCTTCCTGCCAAGTCCTGAGGTGTAATTTACATATAAGATTGCAAATCTTGAGAAGCAGGTTAATCACTTGCCGGGGCTTTTTGGGGGGATTAAACAGATGCTCGCTGGTTTGGGCGCTTAGCTGTTAACTAAGAGTTTACGGGATCGAGGCCCGTCTGTTTAGAGAAGGCCTTAGCTTAATTAAAGCATTTGTTTTGCATGCAAAAGATGTGGGCTAACACCCCGCAAGTCTTACAGGGCCTGAGGGACTTTCACCCCCGCTGAGGGCTTTGAAGGCTCTTGGTCTAGTGCTAACCTAAGGCCCTGCGGGTCTTGTGGTAAGTAGTAGTGCTGTAATTATAGGGGCGAGGGGTAACAACCCTAAGGCGGCAGGGGTGGTAATGGCTAGGGGGAGAGTTGTTAGTGATGGGGTTGTTCGTCATGAGAGAGTGGCTGAGAGGTTGTTTGGCGGGGTAGTAAGTGCAATTGCATAAGCTAGGCGTAAATAAAAGTAAAGACTAAGAAGGGCGGAAAGGGCTGCTACTGTGGCCGGGAGGGCTAGGTGTTGTGCGCTCAGTTCTGAGAGGATAAGTCATTTCGGCATAAAGCCTGATAAAGGGGGCAGGCCTGCAAGTGAAAGTATAATAAGAGGAGTAAGGGCGGCAAGAAGTGGGTATTTTGTTCACGAGGTTGAAAGTGCATTAATTGTTGTTGCATTAAATGTCTTGAGGGCAAGGAATGTTGAAAAGGTTATAATAATATATATAACAAGAGCTAGGAGGGCTAAGTGGGTTGAAAATTGTATGGCTAATATCATTCAGCCAAAGTGGGCGATTGAGGAGTAGGCTAAAATTTTGCGTAGTTGTGTTTGGTTAAGGCCACCTCAGCCACCAATAACGATTGAGAGGATACCAATTAGCACGGGTATAGTGGGGTTAGTAGCTTGAACTTGAATTATTAGTACAAAGGGTGCTAATTTTTGTCATGTGGCCAAAATTAGTGCTGTAAGAAGGTCAACGCCTTGTATTACTTCAGGTAATCAAGGGTGAAGTGGGGCTAAGCCTATTTTTAATACAAGGGCCATAGTAACAATATTAGTTATTATAGGGTGTGCTGTGCTGTTTAAAATATGTCAATGGCCTTCAACCCAAGCGTGGGCGGCTGTGGCGAAAAGTAGTGTGGCTGCTCCGGCAGCTTGGATAAGAAAATATTTTGTGGCTGCTTCGGTTGCTCGGGGGTGGTGGGATTTGGCGATAATTGGTAAAATAGCCAAGGTATTAATTTCCATTCCCATTCAGGCCATAAGTCAGTGCGAGCTGGTAAAGGTAATAGTTGTGCCAAGTCCGAGGGTAAATATGAGGACAGCTGTGGTAGTTAATTTCATATAGTAAAGGAAGGGGTTTAACCTACATGTTTGGGGTATGGGCCCAAGAGCTTGATTTAGCTTACTCGACTAGGAAGTGGTGTAAAGGAAGCACGGAGAGTTTTGAGCTCTCAGGGCCGGGTTCGACCCCCGCCTTCCTAAGGGAATTGGGGGGAATTTGACCCCCATGATTCACTCTATCAAAGTGGCCCTTTGTTTCAGGCACAATTCCGTGTTAAAACTGGGGCGGGAGCCCGGAAAATGCGATGGGGAGGGCGAGGTGTCAAATGACTAGTGCGAGTGTTAGTGGAAGAAAATTTTTTCAAATAAGATGTATTAGTTGATCGTATCGAAATCGCGGGTATGAAGCTCGAACTCATAAAAAAACAATGGAGAGTAAGGCCGCTTTGGTCATAAGGTTAATAGAAGTTAAAATTGGAAATGTTGTAATATGGGTGGCTCCTAAGAAAAGGACAGCAGAGAGGGTGTTTATAAGTAAAATATTTGCGTATTCTGCTAGGAAAAATAATGCGAATGGGCCGCCTGCGTACTCGACATTAAACCCTGAGACCAACTCGGACTCACCTTCGGTGAGGTCAAAGGGTGCACGGTTGGTTTCTGCAAGGGTTGAAATATATCATATTGCTGCTAATGGTCATGTTGGGAAAATTAATCAGATGGCTTCTTGTGCAACACTAAATGTTTGTAGTGTGAAGCCGCCTGCAAAGATCACGATATTGAGTAAAATGAGCCCTAGGCTAACTTCGTAGGAAATGGTTTGGGCAACGGCACGAAGCGCCCCCATTAAAGCGTATTTTGAATTAGAGGCTCAACCGGAGCCCAAAATAGAGTAGACTGCTAAGCTGGAGAGGGCTAAAATAAAAAGGATGCCTAGGTTAATATCGGCAATAGCGAAAGGAAGGGGTATTGGAGCTCAAAGTAGTAGTGCGAGGGTAAGTGCTAGTACGGGGGCCAAAATAAAAAGTACAGGGGAGGCGGTGGAAGGGCGTACGGGCTCCTTAATAAAAAGTTTTACCCCATCAGCGATGGGTTGGAGAAGTCCGTATGGCCCAACAATGTTTGGGCCTTTACGTAGTTGCATATACCCTAGTACTTTTCGTTCGAGCAGTGTGAGGAATGCGACGGCTAGCAAGACTGGTACGATGAGGGCTAAAGGGCTGATGACGTGGGTGATGAGTATAGAGGTCATGTCTAAGAAGAGGGGTTAACCTCTAGTTAAAAGTGAACACTTTTAGCTTTTATTTTTGGGCGGTCTTAGTTGGCTGGCTTATATTGGTTAAGAAGAGGAATTGAACCTCTGTTGAAAGGGCTTAGGCCTTTTGCAATTTCCGGGCTCTGCCATCTTAGCAAACTTTCTCTTAGTTGAGAGTGTTAAATCTCCCTTTGGCTACTTTAGTTGATTTCAACAGGTAGGGATGGGGCGTGCTGAGAGCATGGGCCCCCTTTTTTCGCTCCTTTCGTACTAGAAAAAAGGATAATCATAGATAGAAACTGACCTGGATTACTCCGGTCTGAACTCAGATCACGTAGGACTTTAATCGTTGAACAAACGAACCCTTAATAGCGGCTGCACCATTAGGATGTCCTGATCCAACATCGAGGTCGTAAACCCCCTTGTCGATATGGGCTCTAAAAGGGGATTGCGCTGTTATCCCTGGGGTAACTTGATTCGTTGATCGGCAGTGGGCCGGATCTTTAAGGTCAGAAGATTCTGTTAGTTCGAGCTGTCGCTCTTGGTTTAAAGGGAATGAATTTTACCCTCATTCCATGCAGAGGGAGGTTTTCTTTTACTCCGCGGTCGCCCCAACCAAAGACATTAGGGCAGGTCTTTTTTAGTTTTAACCTTTGTGGGGTATTCTTAACGCGAGCTGTCTTGGTGTCTAAAGCTCCACAGGGTCTTCTCGTCTTATGTGCTTATTCCCGCTTTTGCACGGGAAGATCAATTTCATTGACTTGAAAGAGGAGACAGATAAGCCCTCGTGGTGCCATTCATACTAGTCCCCATTTAAAAGACAAGTTATTGCGCTACCTTCGCACGGTCAGGATACCGCGGCCGTTAAACATTAGGTCACCGGGCAGGCGGGGCCTCTTATATTCATTTTACAAGAGGTGATGTTTTTGGTAAACAGGCGAGGCTTGAAAGGTATGTTTGCCGAGTTCCTTCTCTTTCTTTTAGTCTTTCCTTATGGGCACACCTGTGTAGGGTTAACGGTTTATTATTGGATAGTTTTCTAGTTGGGCTTGTTTGGTATTCAGTACCCTCTTTGTTTGGGGACGTTAATTTTCGGTGGTAAATCCATTCCGATTTACACATGTGCAAGGAGAGGGGTATATTACCCTCTTATTACTCATATTAGCATAGTCACTCCCATGTTTGCATGGGGCGGCCTGGTAAAATTAGGGGGCTTAGATTTAATGGTCGAAATATACGGGGTGGTTAGAACTTGAGCTTAAACGCTTTCTAAGGAGGTGGCTGCTTTCAGGCCTACTGAAGTTATTTACCCTTAAAGGTATTTGATCTTAACCCTGCTGGGGAAAGTAGTGTCTTGTTTCAAAGGGGCTGTACCCCCTTCGTCTAACTCTCTTAAATTCTTTGGGTAGTAGGCGTAAGTTAGTTGTGTTAAAAAAGAATTTATGAGGCTGAACTAATATTCATTTCCCAGGCAACCAGCTATAACTAGATTCGGTAGGTCTGTCACCTCTACTCAAAGCTCTTTCCACTCTTTTGCCACAGAGACGGATTTGCCCTTATAGGCTGTCTTGGAGTAGCTCATGCTAGTTTCGGGTTGTCGAACTAAAGTGCTCTTTGCTCGGGGCTCACTGGCTAAATCATGATGCAAAAGGTACGAGATTTAATCTCTGCTTTTTTTGGCTTGTATGGGTTAATTTCATTTCTCTTTCAGCGTTCCCTTGCGGTACTTTTTCTATTGCTCTTAAGGCCCTTTTCTCTCGCCGATACTAAGGGGGTTGAATGGTTTATTTTTTGTTTTTGGGTGTTTGTGGGGGTATATATAGTTATTTTTTGTTATTAGAGGGGTAGGCTAGCTATTTGGCGTCAGGACAATCCGGTTTTCACGGATGCCTTCTCCGTGTAAAGGAGATGCTTTAAATTCTCTTAGCTATGCCCTGATATTCCAAGTGCACCTTCCGGTACACTTACCATGTTACGACTTATCTCCCCTTTGCTAAAGAAGGCTGTATATGTTTGTTGTGTTAGGTCGCTTGGGGAGAGTGACGGGCGGTGTGTGCGCGCTTCAGGGCCAGTTTCAGCTGAACACTCTGTTTTCTGCTTACTGCTAAATCCTCCTTCAGATACGTGTTTCAATTGTAATCGTCCGTGTTCTCTGGGGTAGAGAGAATGTAGCCCATCTCTTTCTCTTTCCATATGCTACACCTCGACCTGACGTTTTGGGCAATGTCAATTGAGCTTACTATTTTTCCTTCACAGGGTGGGCTGACGACGGCGGTATATAGGCGGAAGGGCAAGGAAAGGTGAGGTTGAACGGGGGGTATCGGTTCTAGGACAGGCTCCTCTAGGGGGGTCTAAAGCACCGCCAAGTCCTTTGGGTTTTAAGCTGACGCTCGTAGTTCCCGGGCGGATAGCGAAGGTAGTGGGGCGCTATCGTTGTTTATGGCTAAGGATAGTGGGGTATCTAATCCCAGTTTGTGTCTTAGCTTTCGTGGCTTCAGGGTTGTAAAGTCACTTTCGTAGTTGAGCTTCTTATCTCCAATTACTTATCACAGTTTTGGAAATATTCGACTTTAGTAAGTTATTAATCATAACCACGCTTTACGCCGGGGGAAATCAACTTGGGTCTCTCGTGTAACCGCGGTGGCTGGCACGAGATTTACCGGCCCTTTTAGCTATAACTGAGTCGAGCTTTCGCTCATGGCTCAATGTTTATCACTGCTGAAATTCCGTGGGGGTGTGGCTAAGCAAGGTGTCGTGGGCTATACTTATTAATATGTGCCTGATACCAGCTCCTTGTTCCCAAGCAGGGAACTGTGGGCATTTTCACAGGGGGGTGGAGGCTTGCATGTGTAAATTTAGCTAAAGTTGATCACAAAGTCAGGACCAAGCCTTTGTGCTTGCGGGGCTTTTTAGGGCCCATCTTAGCAGCTTCAGTGCTATGCTTTAGTTAAGCTACGCTTGC